TGTAGAGAAGACGAATGGTGAGTCATCGGGCTCATGCCCCGAAGAAGTGGGTTCGATTCCCACCTCTACACTTTTGGGTAAAAAGGAAAAAGAGATAAAGGGAAAACTAAGATAGGCTAAATTGGACGGGAGATTCGAAAGAGCGAAGAAGAAGCTTTAAACTCGTGTTTCAATGCGGAGACGCAATGAAGAGAACTGAAAAATGAAACATCTTAGTATCAGAAGGGTACAAAGAAATCAAACGAGATTCCGTAAGTAGCGGGGAGCGAAAGCGGAGGAGTCCAGAAAGTGAGTAAATAGTGGAAGAAAGGAGTTCACATATCTAAGACTAAATGTTAGTCCTATACTGAAAGCGTGAGTACTGTGAAGGAAAGTTGAAAGAGACTTGAAAAGATCTGGAAATTTGTCTTTTAAAGCAGCTGTAAAACAGCGTACCTTTTGTATAATGGGTTTACGAGACATCGTTTGGCAAATTTAAATAAACTTTCTTGCGGATAAAATGTAGGTGAAGAGAAGTCGAGAAGGCTCTTTAGTCAAATTACCCGAAACCAAGTGATCTAACCATGGGCAGTTTTAAAGAACGAACCGGTGGTTGTGGCAAAAACCTCGGATGACCTGTGGATAGGGGGGAAAGCCCAATCGGACTTGGAGATAGCTGGTTTTCTACGAAAACTATGTGAGTAGTGCGTTCACATAGGGCATTGTGTTAATAAAAAAATAGAAAAAAAATGAACAGAAGAACATTAATTTGTTAGACTATTTAATTCTTTTTATTTAACGCTCTATTAAAATTTTAGGGTAAAGGCCTATTGCTTTAAGGGGGATAGACTTTGAAGGTAAAATTTGAAATGGACAGACAGACAGGGGGCGAATAGGTCCGTTGTCAAAGGGGGAGAGCCCAAATCAGAAATTAAAGTTACAGATTCAATAATTAAGTGTAAAAGGAGTATGGGATTTAGCCAATGAAGAGGTAGGCTTGGAGCCAGCCATCTTTGAAAGAATGCGTAGTAGTTCACTCAAGAACTCTTTTTCCCCAAAAATTATGGTGGCTAAAAATTGAACTGAAATTCTGAGGGCAGTAAGAAGTTTGCTTGGTAGTAGAACAGACTGTTAGATGGTGGTGAGAACCCAAGAATCAGAAGAGATAATGTGAACATGAGTAAAAAAATTGTTGCTTCATCTCCCCTGGTTACCAAGCCTAAGGGTTTGGGTGAAACAGCCTCTAAGGAGGTTACCGATGGGTGATAATAATAAACGCATAAAGTGCCAGGAAATAATTATAAATAAATATTACTGTTGCAAACTAACACAAGTGGGAGATAGTGAGGGGAAAAGTTTTTTTAAGGAACTCGGCAAATTTTTAGCTCTCATTAGAGGGTTTAAACACAAGGCCTCGGCTGTTTACCAAAAACATAGCTTTTTGCTAATATGAAGGTAGAAGTATGAAAGGTGAGACCTGCCCAATGGTTGTATCTAAAAGGGTTGGTAGAGCCAACTTTATAAAGACAATTAAATGGCCGCGGTAACACTGACCGTGATAATGTAGCGTAATCAATAGTCAATTAATTGTTGGCCGGTATGAATGGTGTCACGAGGGTCTCACTGTCTTAAGAAAATGTCCAGTGAAATTGAATTTGTAGTGAAGATGCTACATCCAAATTGTTAGACAAGAAGTCCCCATGGAACTTTACTGGAAACTTATGTGGCTTAAATTAATTTATTTCTTACAAATAAGTAGTTTTAAAATGTGGTGTTAACCTCTTGGATTAATTAGGGTTAGAAAAGCTCACTCTTTTATTTTAAGAAAGCCAACTCAAAAACTTATGTCTTTGGGATTGGATAAGTGGGACAGTTTGGTTGGGGCGACCGCCTTTAAAAAAGTAACGAAGGCGGGCTTAAGATATATTTTTAGTTATGTCTGACTGCGAAGGGGGAATCCTGAGCAGGCACTTATTTTTAGGTGGGTTTAAGTGACCCGTTAATTTAGGGTGAAATAGTTAACGATAAACAAATAAAAGTTACCCTGGGGATAACAGCGCAATAACGTTTGAGAGTTTTCATTGACGACGATGTTTGCGACCTCGATGTTGAATTGCGGCATCCTGGGGTGCAGTCGCTCCCAAGGGTTGGTCTGTTCGTCCATTAAAGCCGTACATGATTTGAGTTAAAAGCGTGGTAACACAGCTTGGTTTCTATCTACAATTTGAAGAAACATTGATATAACTATTTTCTAGTACGAAAGGATCGAAAAATTAGTGGTTCTCTTATTTTTATAAGTTACAATCAATTGATTGACTCGGATACTTTTTGAAGGGGTCTTTTGGTTAATTGCTGATTGCTTCTAAAGTATGAAACTTATATCAAGTTGTTTAAAGTTCTGAAGAGGAATTGTTTATTATCAGGGTTTGGTTTTTAATTATACTTTAATTACATTAATTGGTATTGTTATATGGGTTGGGGGGGGGGGAGTAAATAATAGCTCACTAACGCCCCAGGAGTTAGATATGATAACTTGTCATATTGTGCCTAGCTCATTAGAATTATGAGAAACAAAGATCTAGGGTGTATATTTGTATTTTGTTTATTTTAGTGGTGGGCGCCCTTGCTGCCGGTGTCGGAGGAAGAAAATTAGGAGAAAAAGGTGCTGGAATTTTAACTTCAAGCTGTTTAATTATAAGTTTATCTTGGTCCATTTTAGTATTTTATGAAGTAGTTTTAAGTTTTTCTACGACACATATAAAATTATGAAGGTGGTTAGACTCTGATCTATTAACTGTTTATTTTGGCTTACAATTTGATAGTTTAGTCGCGATTATGTTACTTGTTGTTACAACAATCTCTACTTTAGTTCATATTTTTTCTACAGCATATATGGCGGGGGACCCTCATATTCCTCGTTTTATGTCTTATTTGTCTCTCTTTACATTTTTAATGGTTGTGTTAGTTAGTAGCGACAATTATGTACAATTGTTTATCGGTTGAGAGGGGGTTGGTTTATGTTCTTATCTTTTAATAAACTTTTGATTAACTAGAATTGAAGCAAATAAAGCGGCCATAAAAGCCATGTTAGTTAATCGAGTGGGGGATATGGGGCTGATCTTAGCAATGTTTGTTATTTTGGATCGTTTTGGGTCTTTAGAGTTTTCTTCTGTGTTTAATATGGTTGTTGTCTCTGCCCCATCGAGTGATATTACTTTAATTTGTTTGTTGTTGTTTGTGGGGGCGGTTGGAAAGTCTGCACAGTTGGGGTTGCATACTTGGTTGCCGGATGCTATGGAGGGTAAATGTTGGGCCCTTTTATCTAAGTAATTAATTAGAATTATTGAGTCACTGTATGCTGGGAGGACTTTGAATAGTTGAAAGTCTATTTATATTTAATAAGAGTTTTAACAATAGGAAGTTTATCCGCAGGTAACAAAATTGGAGGTAAGTAATTAAATTTAATAGATTGGTTTATTAAGTTTAAGAGTAAGAGATTAGAGTTTAAAATTTAATCGAAATTAGAATGCTTTCATTATTGGAACCTCCGAGACTTTTTGTGATTCTACTTTATATATTAAAGTAAACTTCGATTGTGAGCTTTTTTTTAAGTGAGTTTGAATAATCAACTTTAAAATGTTCGTGGTAATAGTTCATTTACTTTTAAAAATATTAATGGTCGTAGTTCCATTGCTTATCACAGTAGCTTATTTAACGTTAGCCGAACGAAAGGTTTTAGGATATATGCAGGCTAGAAAAGGGCCAAATGTAGTGGGGATCGCTGGATTAGCTCAGCCTTTTGCGGATGGCATAAAATTATTTACCAAAGAGATGGTGATTCCGCATCAAACTAATTTGTTTATTTATATAATGGCCCCAGTAATTTCTTTTGCCTTGGCTTTAATTGTTTGAGGGGTTGTACCTTATGAGAGAGGGGTTTTAATAAGTGATTTAAAAATAGGGGTTTTGTATATTTTGGCTGTTTCTTCGATAAGTGTCTATGCGATATTAATGTCCGGGTGGGCGAGTAATTCTAAATATGCTTTTTTGGGGGCGATTCGGGCCGCTGCTCAAATGATTAGTTATGAAGTTTCGATTGGGTTGATCCTTATTTCGGTTCTATTGTGTGTTGGCTCTTTAAGTGTTACTGAGATCGTTTTAGCGCAAAATAGTGGAATTTGGTTTTTTTTTCCTTTATTTCCTGTTACAATAATGTTTTTTGTTTCGGCTTTGGCGGAGACAAATCGAGCCCCCTTTGATTTAACAGAAGGAGAGTCGGAGTTAGTGTCGGGGTATAACGTTGAGTACGCTTCAATGTCTTTTGCTTTATTTTTTCTTGCTGAATATGCCCATATTATATTGATGAGTTGTTTAACAACTATCTTTTTTTTGGGGGGTTGACTTTCTCCGGTAAAATATTTAAAAGGTGGGGCCGAGTGGTTTGGTCTAAAAGCTGCTTTTATAATTTTACTCTTTATTTGAGTAAGGGCTTCCTTTCCTCGAATTCGGTATGATCAGCTTATGGCTCTATTATGAAAAGCGTATTTACCTTTAAGTTTAGGGGTAGTAACTTTTGTGGCTAGTGTTCTTTTGGGGTTTAATGGCCCGCCTCCGATCTAAGATATTTGTTGTTTGAAGTATTTAATTGGTTTAAGTCTAAAGACTATTCTTTAGATAAATTTGTTTAGTTTGTTTTTTTACTATTAAAAACGTTAAAAGTTTAATTCTGGGGGGCTTTCCTATGCCACTGCGCAAAGAGAATCCGCTTTTATCTCCGATGAATGGTGTCTTGGTAGATTTATCGACTCCTTCAAATATAAGTTATATGTGAAATTTTGGTTCTTTATTAGGATTGTGTTTAGGTTTGCAGATCATAACAGGGTGCTTTTTGTCCATGCATTATTGTGCAGATGTTGGTTTGGCTTTTGCATCAGTAGGACATATTATGCGCGATGTTAACTATGGGTTTTTATTAAGATATTTTCATGCTAATGGAGCTTCTCTGTTTTTTTTATGTCTTTATCTTCATATTGGGAGAGGTTTGTATTATGGGAGTTATACGAAAGCCTCGGTTTGGCGAGTTGGTGTCGTAATATTTCTTTTGACGATGGCGACGGCTTTTATGGGCTATGTATTGCCTTGAGGCCAAATGTCTTTTTGGGGGGCGACAGTTATTACAAATTTATTGTCAGCTTTGCCCTATGTGGGGACCGATATTGTGCAATGAGTCTGAGGGGGGTTTAGTGTCTCTGGGGCTACGCTTACTAGATTTTTTAGTCTTCATTTTCTTTTCCCCTTTCTTTTAGCCATTTTAGCTGGAGTTCATATTGTGTATTTACATGTAGAGGGGTCAAATAGTCCTGTAGGTTCTAAGTCCCCTGTGGATAATGTGGTTTTTCATGTTTACTATACGTCAAAGGATTGATATGGAATAGTAGTTACGCTTATGTTATTGAGTGTTGTTGTGTATTTGGCGCCAAATTTATTAGGCGACCCAGAAAATTTTATTCAAGCTAACTCGTTGGTGACTCCAGTGCACATTCAGCCTGAGTGGTATTTTTTATTTGCTTATGCAATCTTGCGTTCAATACCGAATAAACTCGGGGGAGTTGTGGCTATGTTTTCAAGTATATTAATTTTATTGTTTTTCCCATTACTTCATCGAAGTTGATTGAGAGGTTTGCCCTTTCGTCCATTTGGGCGTATAGCTTTTTGATTTTTAATAGTGGACTTTTTTCTTCTTACTTGAATAGGGTCGCTTGTAGTGGAAGAGCCTTTTATATTAATTGGGCAGTTAGTCTCTCTTTTTTATTTTTCTTATTTTCTGATTTGAATTCCTTTGTTAGGGGAATTAGAAAACCAACTATTGTTTTTTTGAAAATGGGAGGATAATCCGTCGTAATAGTCGCGGGGGGACTCCTCCTGTATCTCTCTACCCTTTTTCATTATTAGGGGCAGAGAAGTGAAACGCATAAGTCGAAGCAGGCCTCGTACAGCCGGTTCTAGAAGTACCGGCCGAAAGCGAGCCGAGTTTAGAGAGTTCAGTTCTTCGGAATTCATTTGTAAAGCTGCCTCGATGGGGAAAAATGGGGGTTGAGTATCGCTTTGTTGATGGGGTGGGTGGTCAGTGAACTTTTTGTATTAGGTGTTTTGACGTTGGGTATAATGGTTGTTAGTATGAATAGTTTTGTTTTAAAACTATCGATTTTAGTGTTATTAATTATAAGTGAATGGGGCGGGGGCCTTTCTTTTTTATTTGAATATTTGTCGAGTTTTTTTTTTGAATTATCTGTGGGTGGGTTGTTGACCGTAAATGGTTGAACTGAAACTAATAAGTTAATTATTATCATAGGTTCTATTGCTGTTTTATTGATGGTGGACACGGAAAAGCTAATTTTCCCAAAGGTTTTTGGGGAACGAGTTCCTGATATTTTTATTCAAACGAATGCGCACTTACCCATTTTAAACTTAATGGTGGCATTAGGAAGTCTCTGCTTAGTTTCTTCAAGTAATTGACTTTCTGTTTATTTGGCCATTGAATTATCTACTCTTTCTCTTTTTATTTTGGTCGCTCAAAAGGGGGGATCTGGGCAAAGTGCCGAAGCTGGTTTAAAATATTTTGTATTAGGTGCACTTTCATCTGGTCTGTTTTTATTTGGGTGTGCTTTATTGTGTGGATTTACGGGAGGGGTTCATATTCCATATATAAATTTAGCATTGAATCCGGGGTTTGATTTTTCTGAGATCAGAGTTCCTATCGGTAGTTTGTTAATTGTGGTATCCCTTTTATTTAAGTTGTCTGCTGCACCCTTTCATATGTGGGCGCCAGATGTTTATGATGGAGCACCGACAACGGCGACGGCTTTATTGGCTATAGTTCCTAAGGTTGGTTATTTTTCTATTTTGGTTTCAATTGGGTCGGCGGTTAATATGCTATTAGTTGGGACTCTTTTTTCGTTGGTTGTGGGAGCTCTCGGTGCTTTAAATCAAACCAAAGTTAAACGGTTGTTAGCCTACAGTGGAGTAGGGCATATGGGGTTTGTGCTTTGGGGAATAGAGGTTGGGTCATTTGAGAGCATTCAAGCTAGTTTAACATATATGATTTTATATGTGATAATGTCTATTTGTGTTTTTGCTATAATATTAGCTTTAGGCACCGTAAGAAGTTTGATTGTAGAGTTTAGCGGGCTTTCCAGGAGATTGCCTGTTTTAGCTTTGACCTTGGCTTTGACTTTTCTTTCGATCGCGGGGATCCCTCCTTTAGTGGGGTTTTTAGGTAAGTGGTTGGTTTTATTGTCTGGGGTGGTCAATCAATATTATTTAGTCTTTATTTTGGCCGTGGTGTGTTCTGTTGTGGCTGGTGTCTATTATGTTAGAATAGTCAAAATTATTTATTTTCAAGCTAGTTTTTCTCTTTTGATTAGCTCAAAGGTGCTAAGAAAAGAAAATTGAATAAATTTAAGAAAGGCTTTGTTAATTGGTGCTGGTTTGTATGTCATTGGATTTACAATGCTCTCTCCTAATTTATGGTTGCAATTAGCCCATTGGGCTGTAGGAGGATTATTTTAAAAAAAGGTAAACTTGATTGGGGTGGCTTTTTATATACTAGGATTTGGAATTGTTGGTTCTGGAATTATGGTCATATCAGCGCTCAATCCCATTCATTCAATTTTTTGGTTGGTTGTTGTCTTTACTGGCTCTGCGGTATTTTTTCTTTGGCTGGGAATAGCTTTTGTTGCTTTAATGTTTTTAATAATTTATGTGGGGGCTATTGCTATTTTATTTTTGTTTGTAATTATGCTATTAAATTTAACAGATTTTCCCCCTGCTTTTCGATTGGGTGGGGAGGCAGATATGACAAATTATGTTCCTATTGGATTACTTATTGGAACCTTTTTTTTTTCAGAAGTCGCTTCAAGTTGATTAATAATAGGTGGCTCTTATACCCATCGAGCTTTTTTTGGGGCTGAAATAAGCAGGGCTTGAGATTTGGCAACTCCTTGGTTTTTAATGAAGTATCAAAATATGGAGGCGCTTGGACGCATTTTGTATATAACCTGTTATTATTTATTTATTTTGGCCAGTTTTGTACTTTTAGTGGCCATGATAGGGGCAATAGTATTAACACAAGAAGTGGGGTCTGAAGTAGGCCCTTTGGTCAAAAGACAAGATATTTTTTTTCAAACAAGTCGGTAAAAACTGAATGGAAAGAATTTCATTTAAAGATTAGTTTAGCTTTAATTGTTTGGGGGTTGTGTTTTAGATATTAATGAATGGTGCTTATTTTGATCAATTTAAAATAGTGACTCTGATCGCCTTGACTAATTCATCAATGATGATGATCTTAGCAGTGGTTGTGGTTTTATTATTATTTAAGGGGATTCAATTAATCCCGAAAAGGTGGCAATCTATTATTGAGTTAATCTATGATCATCTTCATGGTGTCGTAAAAGATAATCTAGGGTCTGAGGGGTTAAAGTATTTTCCTTTAATTATTTCTCTCTTTTTTTTTATTGTGTTTTTGAATGTGTTGGGTTTATTTCCTTATGTTTTTACTCCGACTGTTCATATTGTAGTTACATTGGGTTTATCTTTTTCAATAATCATAGGCGTAACGTTAGCTGGTTTTTGGAGATTTAAGTGGGATTTTTTTAGTGTTTTTATGCCGAGTGGGGCTCCTTTGGGTCTAGCCCCTCTTTTGGTGCTAATAGAAACACTAAGTTTTTTCTCCAGGGCTATTTCATTAGGAGTTCGTTTGGCGGCTAATTTGTCGGCAGGGCATTTATTGTTTGCTATTTTAGCAGGGTTTGGGTTTAATATGTTAATTGCAAGTGGACTCGTGGGGGTTTTGCCCTTGTTAATAATGGTTTTTATAACATTATTAGAAGTAGCTGTTGCAGTAATTCAAGCTTATGTTTTTTGTTTATTGGCTACTATTTATTTGGCGGATACAATTGTACTCCATTAGTTGGAAAGTGATATCTTTTGATTAGTTTTAAGATTTAAAGTTTAAGGTTTTATTGTGGAGGGAGGGAAGGTCTGGTTTAAAAAAATTTTTCAAAAAATTTCGGCAAAAAATCTTTACAAATAGATAAGAAGAGGGCTAATTGTGCGCTCATCTCGGACGTTTGGGTGTTTTGTTAAAATAATTAGCGCCTGGCTGCTAAATGGGCTCTTAATAACTCCAAGGTAGAGTAAGTTACTATGGTGGGGCGAGCCAAGAGTGTATAATGTTTGGTTTAAATAATGGATTAAGTCTAGTTTTTTTTTTGCTCTTTATGGGGATAATTAATGTGATGAAGGTTTCGAGAGAGGATAATGTAAAATTAAAAAGAGTTGCGTTAGAATGGTCTTTGGCGACTTTGCTTGGTGCTTTGGTTTTATGGGGGGCTTTTGATTTAGAGGGACAATTTCAAATTATAAATCGAATAGAATGGGTCATTTCTCCGGGCTTAAATTTTCAATGGGGTCCGGGGTTTTTTGCTTTAGACGGGGCCTCTTTGTTTTTTTTTGTTTTAACTACACTATTGATACCAATTTGTATTTTAATTAGTTGAAAGTCAATAAAACATTTGTTTAAAGAATTTTTGTTGTGTTTATTATTTTTAGAGGCTTTATTAATTGGAGTGTTTTTAGTGCTTGACTTACTTCTGTTTTATATTTTATTTGAGGGCATATTGATCCCTATGTTCCTTTTGATCGGTGTTTGAGGTTCAAGAGAAGAAAAGGTACGTGCCTCTTATTATTTTTTTTTTTATACTTTCGCGGGATCGGTGTTTATGCTTTTGGGCATCTTTCAATTATATAGTGTTACAGGAACCACCGACTATCAAATATTATTAAATATAAAGTTGCCTGTTACTACTCAAAAATGAGTGCTAGCTGGGTTTTTTCTTAGTTTAGCGGTTAAAATTCCTCAAATACCATTTCATATTTGGCTTCCCCAAGCTCACGTGGAAGCGCCCGTCTCTGGTTCAGTAATATTGGCGGGAATATTATTAAAGTTAGGGGGCTATGGGTTTTTAAGATTTTCTTGGCCGATTTTGCCTGCTGCCTCCGAGTATTTTGCTCCTCTAATTATTATGTTAGGTGTTGTAGCTGTTATTTATGGGGGCTTACTGACTTGTCGACAAGTGGACTTTAAGCGGCTCATTGCTTATTCTTCGGTGGCGCATATGGGGCTGGTTCCTTTGGGTTTATTTACCCATACAATTGAGGGGCTGGTGGCGGCAGTTTTCATGATGTTAGCGCACGGGTTTGTTAGTTCAGCCCTTTTTATTGCTATTACTTATTTATATGAGCGTCATCACACTCGTCTTATTAAATACTATCGTGGAATTACCCTTACAATGCCTATTTTTGTTTGTATAATGTTAATCTTATCATTAACTAACATGGGCATTCCTTTAAGTTGTAATTTTGTTGGAGAGTTTTTTTCGTTGTTAGCTGCTGTTGAGTATAATTTGGGGCTTGGGGTGTTGGCTACTTCGGGCATGGTTTGGTCTGCGGCGTATTCTCTTTATTTATATAATCGAATTAGTTTTGGGGCGGCCTCTAACTATCTCCTTTATATTAGAGACTTAAATAGGCGGGAGGTATTGGCCATCTCTCCTTTAGTAATAGCCGTTGTCGTTTTTGGAATATTTCCTTTTGTACTTATAGACCCTATAAAGAATGGGGTTATCTTTAGCCCAGGGGGGGCTTAAATGTTTTATTTTTTGAGAGTCGAAAGTCCTTTGGTTTTGGGGAAGATAAAAGATAAGTGACCTCCAAAATACATGCTAGTATCTAAAGATTGGTCTCCAAACTTTAGAGTGCGAACAGGTGAGGAAAACCGGAGTCCAAGTTTGGCTGGGCCGGAGTCGTATTAGGTAGAAGGGGGTGTAACGGACCACCTTGCTTATGATGCGGGGCTTTAGTTAGGAGCCACATTTTCACTGAGACAAGGGGAAAGCTCAAATGGGGTGTTGGCCCCCGAGGCAGCAGTAAAGAATTTTGTGCAATATACGAAAGTAAGACACAGAGAGGGCACCTTTTCTAGTCCGTCAAATTAAGTGCCAGCAGACGCGGTGAAACTTAAGGGCTAGTCTTATAGGCAAAAGCGTAAAGGGTGTGATAGGCCGCCTTATTTAAGAGAGTAAATGGAATTTTTCTGTAATGGTGGTATGTGTAAATAGGAAAAAGAACTTTAGACGTGAAGACTATTTACTTCTAAGATTATAATGTGTTGGCTAAAACACGAGAGTGTGGGGAGCAAACAGGATTAGGTACCCTGGTAGTCCATACTGTAAATAATGAAAAAGATGTGAAGCAATTCTAAAAGGTAAGAACTTTTCCGCTTGAGTAGTACGATCGCAAGATTAAAATTCAAAAAACTTGGCTGTTCACTGTTTTGATTAGAGGAGCGTGTCGTTTAATTCGATAGTCCGCGAGAGACCTTACCCAAACTTGAATCCCTCATTGACAGGTATTGCATGGCCGTCGTCAATTTGTGTATTAAACATAAAACAAATTCAACCCAGTGGTTTGTCTATTGGATGAAGTCAGGTCTTATTGTCCTAATGTTTGGGGATTAGATGCGCTACATTTTTTTATACAATGGGAAACTTTGAATGTGAAACCCAAAAATAAGAGTTCGGAAGGTGCCTGGAATATAACGGAAAGTTGGATTTAATAGTAATTGAAAAGTAGAGCGTTTCAATGAAATTTATTCAGTGTTAGTACAAATTGCCCGTCGCCTTTGCTTAGAAAGGTTGTTTGGTTGCCCCTCAAGAGGGTTCCTAATATCTTCGAGGTAGAGTAAGTCGTAACATAGTGAGGGTGAGGGAACTGGCCCTTGGTGGACAGTGAAAAGAAGAACTCTTTTACGTTGTCCAAAAAATTAAAAGAAAGAATGCTAATGCCGTAAATGTTGGAGGCTTGAATCACCCTTGTACCAGCTTTACTGGTTTAAATTTGGTTCATTCTTTGGGTTCTATTATTGATTTTTGGGAAGGCCTAATAAAAACTTATTTTTATTATGGGGCTTGGTTATTAGTTTGATAATGCGAACTGTTTTATGTCATCCTTATCATTTAGTGGAGCCTTCTCCTTGACCTCTTTTGGGGGCGGGGGGAGCTTTGTTTATAACTGTGGGTAGTGTTATATATTTTCATTATGGTTTAAGTCAAATTATGTATTTGGGAGTTTTGATAATTGTGATAATTATGTTCGTTTGATGACAAGATGTTATTAGAGAGTCGACTTTTCAGGGGCATCATTCTTTAATAGTTAAACAAGGTATAAAATATGGAATGCTTTTATTTATACTCTCGGAAGTTCTTTTTTTCTTTTCTTTTTTTTGAGCTTTTTTTCATAGTAGTCTGGCACCAGCTGTTGAATTGGGTGTGGCTTGACCTCCTCAAGGGGTTCATCCTTTAGATTCTTTTTCAGTCCCCTTGTTAAACACTGCTATTTTATTAAGTTCTGGGGGTACTGTTACTTGGGCCCATCATGCTATAGTTAGTGGGAAAAGAGAAGAGGCAATTTTGGGTTTATCTTTAACTGTTTTACTTGGTGTTTTATTCACGGGGTTACAAGCAATTGAGTATTATGAGGCTCCTTTTGCTATCTCGGATTCGGTTTATGGGTCTACTTTTTTTATGGCGACCGGGTTTCATGGTTTTCATGTTATAATTGGAACTACCTTTTTAACTGTTTGTTTGATTAGATTAAAATTTAATCAATTTACTTGTCGTCAACATGTCGGGTTTGAGGCGGCGAGTTGGTATTGGCATTTTGTGGATGTGGTGTGATTATTTTTATATCTTTGTATTTATTGGTGGGGCTCATAGTTTTTAGTGGGTTATTTTAAAAAATTAAGAGTAAAATGTTAAATAATTTTTTTTATATTGTAAATGTATGTGGAAAGAAGGATATACCGGAACCTTGACACTTGGGTTTGCAAGATGCGGCCGACCCAGTGATGGAGGAGATAATTTTTTTTCATGATCAGATTATGTTTTTACTGATTGTTATTGTGGTAGTAGTGTTGTGGTTGTTGGTTGAGGCTTTAAATGGTAAGTATTATGATAGAGATTTGGTTGATGGGACTTTATTAGAAATAGTTTGGACTATAATCCCAGCTGTAATATTGGTTTTTATCGCTTCTCCTTCTTTAAAATTATTGTATTTGATGGATGAGGTTGTGGGTCCGGCTTTAACAATTAAAGCAATTGGACATCAATGGTATTGGTCTTATGAATACTCCGATTATCAGGAACAAACGTTAGAGTTTGATTCTTATATGATTCCAACGTCGGATTTAAATAGTGGTGACTTTAGGTTATTAGAAGTAGATAATAGATTGGTGGTTCCTATTAATACACATGTGAGAGTTTTAGTAACTGGTGCGGATGTTTTACATTCATTTGCTGTCCCTGCCTTGGGTGTAAAAATGGATGCGGTTCCGGGTCGGTTGAATCAAGTTGGTATTTTTATTAAAAGACCAGGGACGTTTTATGGTCAATGTTCAGAAATTTGTGGGGCAAACCATTCTTTTATGCCTATTGTAATCGAGGCGGTTTCATTAGATCGGTACATCAATTGAATATTGTCTTTATCTAAGGAATAGTTTATTTATGAAAAAATAAGTGTATTCTTTCTAATTGTTGAATAAATAAAATAGTGTACTATAAGTATATAATTGTTATCGTTATATTATTATTATTGGGGGGCTGAGGAGTAGTTCTTAATAGAGGGCATTTTATTATAATGATAATTTCTATTGAATTAATTTTATTAGCGGCTTTTTTTTTGTTTTTAATTAATTCTATTGAAGTAGATCTTTTAATAGAACAAATTTTTACAATTATGGGCTTAACAATCGCTGCGGCGGAGTCGGCCATTGGTTTAGCTATTATGGTTGCGTATTATCGAATAAGAGGAACAATAATTTTAAAATCTTTTAGTTCACTGCGGGGTTAAAAAAAGTTATTACGGTGATTTTAGATTATTTTGGTCTTTTCGTTTTATTGGTTTTTAGTGTAGTTCTTTCCGCGCTTTTTTCTGGTGCTTCTTATTTTTTAGGGGTAAAACAACCGGATCGAGAGAAAGTTTCGGCTTATGAATGTGGATTTGAGCCTTTTGGTATTCCAGGACGCCCTTTTTCAGTTCGGTTTTTTTTAGTTGGTATTTTATTTTTAATTTTTGATTTAGAAATATCTTTTCTTTTCCCCTGGTGCGTCCTCTTTAATCAAATTTCCCCTTTCGGGTTTTGAGTTATGGTGGTGTTTTTAGGAGTTTTAACTTTGGGTTTACTCTATGAGTGAATTAAAGGCGGGTTGGAGTGAGAATAGGTGAAGATGTAAAACCTTTTTAAAAAGTAAATAAGTTGTAAAGTAGAAGAGAAAGTCCTGTCTATTATGTGAATAATCGTGTATCGAAAAAATTTTAATACCAACTCCGGTGTCCGCCTTAATCCATGCGGCGACCATGGTGACGGCGGGTGTTTTTTTATTAATTAGATCTTCTCCTCTTTTTGAACAAGCTCCATTTGCTTTAATGATTGTAATAATTGTTGGGTCTTTAACGGTACTTTTGGCTGCTACCGTTGGGGTGGTTCAAAATGATTTAAAAAAAGTTATTGCTTATTCAACTTGTAGTCAATTGGGGTATATGGTGGTGGCCTGTGGAATTTCCCATTACTCCATAAGTTTATTTCATTTAATGAACCATGCTTTTTTTAAAGCTTTATTGTTTTTAAGTGCGGGGTCTGTTATTCATGCTTTGTCTGACGAACAAGATATAAGAAAGATGGGGGGGTTGATTAAGTTAATTCCTCTTACTTATATTCTGGTTGTTATTGGCTCTTTATCTTTAATGGGGTTTCCTTATTTAACAGGGTTTTATTCTAAAGATTTGATTTTAGAGTTGGCCTTTGAACAATACTATTTAACTTTTGCTTATTGATTGGGGGGTTTTTCGGCCTTACTTACCACTCTTTATTCGATTCGATTGGTTTATTTAACTTTTTTATCTAATACCAATTCTAGAAAAGCTATTTTTAGACATGCACATGAGGGTTCTTGGAATTTAGTTTTGCCTTTAATAATATTAGCTTTGGGGAGTCTTTTCGTGGGTTATTTGACGAAAGAGGTGGTTTGGTCTTTTCAAATAACATCTCCTCCAGTTGTCTCTCTCCCCATTAAGTTATTGCCGGTTTCCCTTAGTTTGGGGGGGGCGGTGTTAGTTATTGTTCTTTATTTTTATTCAGTGCCTTTTTTTAAGGTGCCTTCGTTTATAGGCCGAATAAGCTATACTTTTTTATACTCTGCTTGGCAGTTTAACTATGTCCTTAATTATTTTTTAGCAAAAAAGGCATGGAAGGGGGGTCATCAAATTTCATATCGAACTATGGATAAAGGGATACTAGAGTTAGTGGGTCCTAAGGGGATCTCTAATTTTTTGATTGAGTTGGCTCGAGGTCTTAGTAACTTACAATCGGGCCTAGTTTTTAACTATGCTTTAGTTATATTAATTGGTGTTGCCATATTCATTTGGGGAGTTGTTTAGTTTTTTTTGAGAAATGTCTTTTGATAAGAAAATTAATCGAGGGGGTTAGGTTAAAGTAGACCGTTAGCCTTCAAAGCTAAAAATGTGGGTGCAAGTCCCGCACTCCCTGATTTAATTAGTTTTGGTTATATTTTAGTTGAAATGCCACAATTAGATACTACCGTGTATTTAACTCAATATAGATGAACTTTACTTGTTTTGTTTTTATTATTTTTTTTATTGGTGTTTTTTGTTTTACCCACGATTAAAATTAATTGGCTAATAAGAAAGTCGGTGATAAAAAGTAAGGCTGTTTTAGGGGGGGATTTGGAGCTAACTAAAGAAGTTGTTTTTATTTGGAGGCATGTTCTTCGATAGTTTATTTTAGTAATTATTATTGTCGTTTCCCCTATTTGGTTTGGGTTGTTTCTTAGTTTTTTGTTTTTATAATTATGTTCGTTAACGAGAAAAAAAATAAAAAAATGAAAAGTTTATATTTAATTCGCTGGGCGTTTTCTACTAACCATAAAGACATTGGTACGTTATATTTAGTATTTGGGATTGGGGCAGGTATGCTCGGTACAGCTTTCAGTATGTTAATAAGATTAGAGCTCTCGGCTCCGGGGGCTATGTTAGGAGACGATCATCTTTATAATGTAATTGTTACAGCACACGCTTTTATTATGATCTTTTTTTTGGTTATGCCAGTGATGATAGGGGGATTTGGGAATTGGTTGGTTCCATTATATATTGGGGCACCTGATATGGCTTTCCCACGGCTTAATAACATTAGTTTTTGGCTGTTGCCCCCTGCTTTAATATTGTTATTAGGTTCTGCTTTTGTTGAACAAGGGGCGGGTACCGGATGAACGGTTTATCCTCCTCTATCTAGCATTCAGGCCCATTCTGGTGGGGCGGTGGATATGGCTATTTTTAGTCTCCATTTAGCTGGGGTGTCCTCGATTTTGGGTGCAATGAATTTTATAACAACTATATTTAATATGAGGGCCCCTGGGCTAACGTTGAATAGAATGCCCTTATTTGTGTGGTCTATCTTGATCACTGCTTTTTTATTATTATTGTCTTTGCCCGTATTAGCGGGGGCCATAACCATGCTTTTAACGGATAGAAACTTTAATACTACTTTCTTTGATCCTGCAGGGGGGGGAGATCCGATTTTATTTCAACATTTGTTTTGGTTCTTTGGTCATCCTGAAGTTTATATTTTAATATTACCTGGCTTTGGAATGATTTCTCAAATAATACCAACTTTTGTTGCTAAAAAGCAAATTTTTGGATACTTAGGTATGGTTTATGCAATGCTTTCAATTGGTATTTTAGGTTTTATTGTGTGGGCCCATCATATGTTTACGGTTGTTTTTAGCCATTGAAAATAGTAATATTTTTGAGCTTTGTCCTGCTATATACTGGCAAAATCTTTTGAAAACAAATGTTTGGCCGACAAGATTTTTATCTTATAAATTAAGGCGGCAAAGATTGGGTTTTCCTAGGGTCAATCAGTGGGAAACTAAGACCCTTTTTGGTGGATCTTTTTTTTTCTGAGAAAGAGGAGTTTTAGGGTCCTTAGAGACTGCATGCAGGAGATTTAGACTTAATAATCAGTTTTTAATTTCGCAAGATTTTTCTTGATGAATGGGGTTTGTTGAGATTGTTGGCTGGGGTTTTATTACCAAAAAAAAGTTTTATGGTGTCCGAGGCTTTGATATAATGTTTTCAATTTGGCGTAGTGTGGGGGAGGCTCAGCTTCTTTATTACATAAAATGCCGATTTGAAAATGGACATGTGGGCTTTTTAAAGTCGAGTGTCTCAGAGAGGTTTTATCTTATAGATAAAAAGCCTACGCTTAGCTTGGGGTTTTTACTGGCTTTTACTTTGGGTTGCTCTCAGGGGGGCTTTCCTGTTGGGTTTTTTGAAAATTGATTTGTGGGGCAAGTTGATGGCGGGGGTCATTTTATTATTAATTTTAAGCATAGTGGGAAGAAGGGTGCCCAAAAAGAAGTCGTTTTGTTTTTTGTAATGGCACAAGGTCTTAAAGATTGATTCGTCTTGGAGCAACTTAAAGGTGGATTAAGTGGGGGGTATCGATTTAATAAAAAAGATAACTTTTATCTTTGAGAGGGAAATCAGAGGGGGGTTTTGATTAGGGCTATAAATCTTTTTAAGAAACATTCTTTATGAACTAAGAAAAAAATAGCTTTTTTAAAGTGATGAAAAGTAAATGAAAAATTTTAAAACGAAAGAAGAGGTTGAGATTAAGGTACAGTCCAAGCTCGGATAAGTTCCGACGTGGGGGGAATTTCTATAATGGTTTCCTTAATATATTAGTGGGATGGATGTGGACACAAGAGCATATTTTACTGCAGCAACTATGATTATTGCTGTGCCAACTGGAATAAAAGTGTTTAGTTGGCTGGCCACTATCTTTGGAGGAACTTTGAGATTAGACACTCCTATGCTTTGGGCAATGGGGTTTGTTTTTTTATTTACATTGGGTGGTTTGACTGGAGTTGTATTAGCAAATAGTTCTTTGGATGTTGTTTTACATGACACATATTATGTTGTGGCTCATTTTCATTATGTGCTCTCTATGGGGGCCGTTTTTGCTATTTTTGGTGGTTTTTATTTTTGAGTAGGGAAAATAACGGGGTATTGTTATAATGAGCTATATGGCAAGGTCCATTTTTGGTTAATGTTTATAGGTGTCAATTTGACTTTTTTCCCTCAACATTTTTTGGGCTTGTCGGGCTTCCCAAGACGGTATTCTGATTTTGCAGATTCTTTTGCTGGTTGGAATTTGGTTAGTTCTTTGGGCTCTACTATTTCAATAATAGGAGTCATTTTTTTCATATATATTATTTATGATATCTATGTTTGAGAAGAGCAATTTGTTGGTTGAACTGATGAGGGTGATGAGAGTTGGGCTTCTTTAGAATGGGTTCATGTTTCTCCTCCCTTAGTTCACACATATGAGGAATTACCTTTTATTAAAGAGAATGAGGTATAGCCAAATGTGTAAACATCTTATTTGGTTTTAACTGTGTTGGACGCTTATTTGTTAATTGATAGTTTTGTGATTTAATTAGGGGGCCGGCGAGCTCA